GGTGAACCCGCCGATCCGTTTGCAACTCCTTTGGAAATATTACCGGAATGGTATTTCTTTCCAGTATTTCAAATACTTCGTACAGTACCCAATAAGTTATTAGGTGTTCTTTTAATGGTTTCAGTACCTGCGGGATTATTAACAGTACCTTTTTTGGAGAATGTTAATAAATTTCAAAACCCATTTCGACGTCCAGTAGCAACAACTGTCTTTTTGATTGGTACTGTAGTGGCCCTTTGGTTGGGTGTTGGAGCAACGTTACCTATTGATAAATCCCTAACTTTAGGTCTTTTTTAATTTTTAAATTGATTCAATTGTAGGATGTTTGTATCTAGGGAATAATCACTTTAAAGTGAATTATCCCTAGATACATCTATTCGGAGGCTATGAATTTTCTTTCGCTTAAAAATTAAAAACAGCTTTTCATCGTTTTTTAGAAATAAAAAATGAAATAAACCTAATGTATTGAAACCTTATTGTTCGGTAAATCCATTGTGAAATATTTTTCTAGAACGTCCAGTATTTGCTTTACCTCTTCTATCTGAAAATGTTCTATTTTCATAAGATCCTCCTGGCTCTTATTCAAAAGGTCCAACAATGTATGTATATTAGACCTTTTAAGGCAAATATAGATTTTGGGAGACAATTCTGATTGGTCTATAAAAATAGAATTTAATACTTTTTTGTTTTTTCTTAGTTTAGTCCATTTTTTATGCAAAGTAAAAAGGGGTAAAGTAACCTTGTGTTGATTGTCCTCTAAATGTAAGTTTGCTTCTTCCGCATGTATAAAAGGAATAAAAAAATCAATTAAATTCCGGGAGGCCTCATGAAGTGCTTCTTTAGGAGTTAAACTTCCATTTGTCCAGATTTCTAAAAAAAGTATTTCTTGTTTTTCCTTCTCATTCCCATAAGAATGAATACTATGATTTGCATTTCGAACAGGCATAAATACAGCATCTATAGGATAACTTCCATCTTGAAAGTTATTTTGGGTTTTTATAGAATATCCTCGATTCCTTTCAATTTGTAATCCAATACACAAATCAATTGGTTCTGTCAAGGTCATTATATGCTGTGTATTATCAACGATTTCCACAGAAGGTGGTAAGATGATGTCTTGAGCAGTTACAGATCCAGGACCCCTGATACAAATAGACGCGTTGCGAATTCCATACAGATTACTTCTCAATACAACTTCTTTCAAATTCATTAAAATTTCATGTATTGCTTCTTGAATCCCTATTAGGGTAGAATATTCGTGTGGTATTTTCTCAGATTTTGCACGTGTGATACATGTTCCTTCGATTTCGCCAAGCAAAGCTCTTCGCATTGCAATACCGATTGTATCGGCTTGCCCTTTCCTAAGCGGAGACAGAATAAAACGTCCATAATAAAGACGCTTACTATCTGCTCTTGATTCAACACACTTCCACTCTAGTGTCCGAGTCGATACTGTGACTTTCTCTCGAACCATAGTAATATTATTTGATATTTGATCAGATCATTGAATCATTTATTTCTCTTGAAATCTCTTCAGTGGTTAAGTCTATACACGCCTTTTTTTAGGGGGTCTACAGCCATTATGTGGCATCGGGGTTACATCTCGTACGAAACTTAATAGTATACCACTTCTACGAATAGCTCGTAATGCTGCATCTCTTCCAAGACCGGGACCTTTTATCATAACTTCTGCTCGTTGCATACCTTGATCCATTGCTGTACGCATAGCATTTCCTGCCGCGGTTTGAGCAGCAAATGGCGTTCCTCTTCTTGTACCCCTGAATCCACAAGTACCGGCTGAGGACCAAGAAATCACCCGACCCCTCACATCTGTAACAGTCACAATAGTATTGTTAAAACTTGCTTGAACATGAATAACTCCCTTTGGAATTCTACGTCCACTCTTACGTGAGCTAAGACGTCCAGTTTTTCGTGAACCAATTTTTGGTATAGGTTTTGCCATATTTTATCATCTCATAAATATGAGTCAGAGGTATATGGATATATCCATTTCATGTCAAAACGACTCCTTTATTTTTATTTGTCCTTAGGGTTCTTTAGAGAGTTATTTTCAAAAGATTAGCCTTGTCTTTGCTTATGTCTCGGGTTGGAACAAATTACTATAATTCGTCCTCGCCGGCGGATCAGTCGACAGTTTTCACAAATTTTACGAACGGAGGCTCTTATTTTCATATTTTTCATTCCTTACCTTAATTATGAATTGATTCTTGGAAGAAAAAAAGTTTCTTGAAATTTGGAATCGGGAATTGTACTTTCCGGAAAATAATGTTGAAGGTTAAAATAAAAAACTATCTAATCAATCGAATCCTTTGAATCTTTATTGCGAATTCTATAAATTATACGTCCTCTAGTTGAATCGTAACGACTTACTTCAATTTTGACTCTATCCCCGGGTAGAATCCGTATGAAACTACGCCGGATCCTTCCTGAAACATAACCTAAAATTAGGTCTTCATTATCTAAACGAACCCGGAACATACCATTGGGAAGTGATTCGGTAATTAAACCTTCATGAACCCATTTTTGTTCTTTCATTTGAGGTAAAACCTCCTTGGTGTATCAACTATTGGAGGAAGAGTGCTATTAGACAACCCATCCTTTCGCTTTTTGTTTTCACAAATAGGAAGTCTCGGATCTAATTCGGGTATTCGAAGGATTACCATATATAACACAAAACTTCTCCGCCGATTCTTTCTAGTCTAGCCTCTCGGTCTGTCATTATACCTTGAGAAGTAGAAAGGATTACAATTCCCATCCCACCTAAAATTCTAGGAATTCGTTGGTAATTAGAATAGATTCGTAGACCAGGTCGACTTATTCTTTTTAAATTTAAAACAGTTCTATATTGTCCTTTACTATTTCTTCTATGTTGCAGGGTTAAAACCAAAAAAGCTTTTTTGTTTTCCCGATGTTTCCTCACATTTTGGATAAAACCTTCTCGTAAAAGTATTTTAACAATGTTTTCAGTGATGTTAGTAGATGCTATTCGAACTGTTCCTTTTCTATTCATGTCAGCATTTCGTATAGAAGTTATTATATCAGCAATAGTGTCTCTACCCATGATGAACTAAAATTAGTGGTTTCTCAGAATTTGGATATAATAAACATGCTCTTTTAAAATTATTCTTTATTTTTATTAAAGTATATACGTGAGACATAATCTACTAATAATTAATCGATCTCATTCAAGCCAATTTTACTAGAACTATATAACTCTAATCATGATTTCATTTTATAATACCTCGGGGGCTAATGAAACTATTTTAGTAAAATTTAACTGTCTCAATTCTCGTGCAATCGCACCAAAAATTCTTGTTCCTTTAGGATTTCCTTCTTGATCAATGACAACTGCAGCATTGTCATCATATCGTATTATCATACCGTTATCACGTTTGAGTTCTTTACAAGTACGTACAATTACAGCTCTGATCACTTCAGATCTTTCTAGAGGCATATTTGGTACTGCTTCTTTGATCACAGCAACAATAATGTCACCAATATGAGCATATCGGCGATTACTAGCTCCTATGATTCGAATACACATCAATTTTCGCGCCCCGCTGTTGTCCGCTACATTCAAAAGGGTCTGGGGTTGGATCATATCATTTTTTGAATCTATTTTAAAAATGCAAAAGGGGCGTAGAAAAAAAAAGAAATATTCTTTGTCCAAAAGAGAAACCCACATGTTAGTTCAAAGGAAAGACTTCTTGCCTTTCATTTTACAGTTCTATTCTGAAAGAATAAATTGAGTTTGTATAGGCATTTTGGATGCTGCGATTTGAATAGCCTTTCTGGCTACATTTTCTGCTACTCCCCCTATTTCATAAAGTATTCTACCCGGTTTAACGACAGCTACCCAATATTCGGGGGATCCTTTACCCGACCCCATACGTGTTTCTGCAGGTCTTACTGTAACTGGTTTATCTGGAAATATACGTACCCATATTTTTCCACCACGACGTACATTTCGTGACATTGCGCGTCTCCCCGCTTCGATTTGTCTAGATGTGATCCAAGTAGGTTCAAGTGCTTGAAGAGCATATCTACCGAAATCGATACTATTACCTCTAGAAGATATTCCCTTCATTCTTCCTCGATGTTGTTTACGAAATCTGGTTCTTTTGGGGTTATAGTTGATGGTTGTTTCGCAATTCCATCTCTACTCCAGAACTGGACATGAGAGTTTCTTCTCATCCAGCTCCTCGCGAATCAAAAGAAAAAAGTTAATTAAGATATCCATCTATGTAAGTAATGAATAATACGTTAAATCCATGGATTTTTTCAAATTTTATCTAGTTTATTTGAAATTCTTCTATACTTGAATTTTGCTATCTTAACTAAAATAGATCCATATTATACATATTTCAAGTTAGGAATAATTCCAGTTTTTATAGTCTAACGAATCCTTATTTTCCTTTCTTTTTATCATATCGGATCGCTTAAAATTGAACAATTCAATAAAATCCAATTTTCGCGGGCGAATATTTACTCTTTCAATATCTCATTCAGGTGTTGGGTTAGCCTCTGATTTTTCAGAATCAATCAAAAGGTTCCTGGTTCGTTCCGCCATCCCACCCGATGAATTATTAGGACTCATCTTCAAGAGAATCGTTTCCATTCATGGGTTCCTTCGTTCCCATCGCTTCTCTATTAATGGTTAGGTCTGAATTTGACAATGGAGCTTTTCATGGACTTTGTTCTTGAGTCAATCCTCTTAATCTTGCTTGGCTCGAAGCTCTTTTTGTTGTTCTATCAACAAGTTTAGGCTGAATCTAAATATTGATGCTTTATTAGATACATTGTTTTTTCTGAGATTTTTTAGAGACCTTACATATTAGATTGGAATCATATAGCATTGATATTTGATCTCTCTTTCTCTCATCATTCCACTTATCCACATCCTTGAAAATTGCGTTTTACAAATCAAACTCAAAATCTGATTTGTTTTTCTGTTTATACAAAAAAAGATTTCAGTTGCT